TATATCCACTCATGTGGTAAGGATATTTAGAAGAATTGGACGATATATATAAGATCCATCTGTATAGATATCATCTACATCCAGAAAGCCGTATGCTTTGGAAGAAGCTTGTACAGTTTGGGAAGGGGTTTTGCTTGATCAAAAAGAAGAATCTACTTCAACCAATATACCCTTAGGCACGGCCATACATAACATAGAAATCACACTTGGAAAGGGTGGACAATTAGCTAGAGCAGCGGGTGCTGTAGCGAAACTGATTTCAAAAGAGGGGAAATCGGCCGCAGTCAAATTACCTTCTGGAGAGGTACGTTTGATATCCCAAAACTGCTCAGCAACAGTCGGACAAGTGGGGAATGTTGGAGTGAACCGGAAAAGTTTGGGTAGAGCCGGATCTAAACGTTGGCTAGGGAAGCGTCCTGTAGTAAGAGGAGTAGCTATGAACCCTGTAGACCACCCCCATGGGGGTGGTGAAGGGAAAGCCCCAATTGGTAGAAAAAAACCCGCAACCCCATGGGGCCGTCCTGCACTCGGAATAAGAACTAGAAAAAGGAAAAAATATAATGATAATTTGATTCTTCGTCGCCGTAGTAAATAGGAGAAAAAAGAGAATTTCATCGTCTTTAAAAAAGAATAAAGAATAAAATAAGAATTCAATAAGGAGGAATTGACTGTGTTCCCTTCATTTAAAAAAAAAAAAAAAAAGCCGTTCCCTTCAGTAAAAAGAAACCCTTTTGTAGCGAATAAAAAAACAAAAAAAAAGCCGTTCCCTTCAGTAAAAAGAAACCCTTTTGTAGCGAATCATTTATTAAATAAAATCGAGAAACTGAATGCCAAGGCCCAGAAAGATTTCCTAAAAACTTGGTCGCGTGCATCTACCATTATACCCGCAATGATCGGATACACTATTTATATCCATAACGGGAGGGAACATGTGCCTATTCCTATAACGAAATATATGGTCAATTATAAATTGGGAGATTTTGTACCCACTAGAATTTTTAATAAACACAACTCTAAAAGCAAAAGTGATACTAAATCTGTTAAAAGCAAAAGGGATACTCAATCTCGTCGTTAATCAAATGAATTCTGTTAAAAGCAAAAGGGATACTCAATCTCTTCGTTAATCAAATGAATATAGATAATTATCGGTCATTAGTGAGAGGGGGAGGTACGCCATGATAAAAAAAAAAAAGAAGAAGCGATATACAGAAGTATCGGCTTTAGGTAAATATATTCCTATGTCTACTCACAAAGCGAGAAGAGTGATTGATCAGATTCGTGGACGTTCCTACGAAGAAACACTGATGATACTAGAACTCATGCCTTATCGAGCATGTTATCCAATTTTCAAATTAATTTCTTCCGCAGCAGCAAACGGTATTCACAATATGAATTTCGACGAAACAAGTTTAATCATTAGTAAAGCCGAAGTCAATGAGGGGCCTACTGCGAAAAAATTCAAACCTCGAGCTAAGGGACAGAGTTATCCGATAAAAAGATCCACTTGTCATATCACTATCGTATTGAGGGATATATCATTAAACGAAAAATCTGAATAATATATCATAAAACCATGGGCCCTCTTAGAGAAATCAAACGAAACAGAAATAAGAAAACGGAATTGAAATAATAACGCGAAAAGAGAAATGAAAAGAAAGATACTGAGTATGCCGTGTAATGATATGTATAGTAGGGAGGTCTGATGGGACAAAAAATCAATCCATTAGGTTTCCGACTTGGTACAACCCAAACCCATCACTCTATTTGGTTTGAAAAACGAAAAGATTATTCTGAAGGCCTACAAGAAGATCACAAAATACGAGAACACATTAAGAATTATATAGAAAAGGAGAGAATCTCCTCCGTTTCGGATGTCATTTCACGAATACAGATTGACAAATCAATCGATGTGGTTAAAGTCATAATCTATATGGGATTCTCACAGTTATTAACAGAGGATGAACCGCCCAAAACCAAAATCAAAGAATTACAGGTAAGTTTAATAAAAGCCATTCACTTCATTCAAAACCGAAAACTGAATCTTGCTGTTAGACAAATGAAAAACCCTTACGGAGACCCTACTATTCTTGGAGAATTTATAGCCAACCAATTAAAGAAGAGAGTTTCATTTCGCAAAGTAATGAAAAAGGCTGTTCAATTAGTCGAAAAAGCATATAAAAAGGGAATTCAAGTACAAATTGCCGGATGTATTGGCGGAAAAGCACAAGAAATGGCACGCGTCGAATGGCTTATAAAGGGTCGAGTCCCTCTCCAAACCGTTACCGCTAAAATAGATTTTGGTTCCACTCAAGTTCTAACTATCCATGGGGTATTGGGCATAAAAGTTTGGATCTTTTGAGACGGGAAATCCTACTATCCAATGCTAGAACAAAAAATGAAAAATTCTTTCGTTCTTTTTTTGTTCAACCAAAAAAAGGAACAATTCTATAGGGTTGAATAAGAATTCGAAAAAGGATCTAATTGCTATGTTGAGTCCAAAAAAAACCAAATTCCGTAAAGAACATCGAGGAAGAATGAAAGGAAGATCTTCTAGAGGCAGTCGTATTTCTTTCGGTAAATATGCTCTTCAAGCACTTGAACCCGCTTGGCTCACCTCTCGACAAATAGAAGCAGGGCGGCGAGCAATGACACGAAATGTACGCCGCGGTGGAAAAATATGGGTGCGTATTTTTCCAGACAAACCCGTTACAGTAAAACCTACACAAACGCGTATGGGTTCGGGTAAAGGATCTCCCGAATATTGGGTAGCTGTCGTTAAACCGGGTAGAATACTTTATGAAATGGGCGGAGTAGCGGAAAATATAGCTAGAAAGGCTATTGAAATAGCTGCATCAAAAATGCCTATACGGACTCAATTCATTATTTCGAAATAGGAATGTAGAACCAAAATAAGTAAGGAAGCCTTGGGGATAAAAAAAAGAATTGCAGGTTTTTTGGACAAAAAAGATTTCTTTTTTTTACTTCGTGCTTTGCGTCGAAAGAGCAGGCTAAACAAAAAAACAAAAAAACAAAAAAACGATATGATTCAATCTCAGACCCTTTTGAATGTAGCGGACAACAGCGGTGCCCGGAAATTGATGTGTATTCGAATCGTAGGAGCTAGCAATCAACGATATGCTCATATTGGCGACGTTATTGTTGCTGTAATTAAGGAAGCAAAGCCAACTTCGGCTCTAAAACGATCAGAAGTGATCAAAGCTGTAATTGTACGTACTTGTAAAGAACTCAAATGTGATGATGGTATGATAATAAGATATGATGACAATGCTGCAGTTGTCATTAATAAAGACAGAAATCCAGTAGGAACTCGCATTTTTGGTGCGATCCCCCTAGAATTGCATAAAAATTTCGAAAAAATAGTTTCATTAGCGACTGAAGTCTTATAATAAGTCTTTTCAAAAGAAACTGTGATCTAGTATTTGAATGAAATCCATTTATCAGTATGGTAGATTGTGTCTCAGGTATATACCTTTAAGAATTCAAAAAGAAAAAGAAAGGAACATGTTGATTATATCCAAATTTGAAGGCAACAATCATTTTAGTTTATCATGGGTAAGGACACTCTTTCTGAAATAGTCACATCTATACGAAATGCCGATATGGCTAAAAAAGAGACGGTTCGAATAACATTTACTAACATCGCCCAAAACATTGTGACAATACTGTTACGAGAGGGTTTTATCAAAAATGCGAGGGAACATCGGGAAAGCAAAAAATCCTTTTTGGTTTTAACCCTACGCCATAGAAGGAATAGAAAGGGTCCGTCTAGAACTCTTTTCAATTTAAAACGGGTCAGTCGACCCGGTCTACGAATCTATTCTAACTATCAAAAAATTCCTAGGATTTTGGGCGGGATGGGGGTTGCAATTCTTTCTACTTCTAAAGGTATAATGACAGACCGAGAGGCTCGACTAAAAAGAATGGGTGGAGAAATCTTGTTATATATATGGTAATCGTAATCTTTATGCCACTACACCCAACCAAATAACGAAAGCCATATAGTATATTCCGTATAATAGATACGATAGGGTCGAAATGGAAATAAGCCGTTACGATGCAGCCCGGGGGCGTATAATTGCTAGATTGGACAACACCGATTCAGATTCGAATGAGTATGAGTAAGGTGGGTTTTGAACTTGAAGACTCGTGAGGATTCCATTCGCGACTCCAAAGAAACTTAGTTTCTTCCAAAAAAGAGATTCAAGGTTAAGGAATAAAAAATATGAAAATAAGGGCCTCCGTTCGTAAAATTTGTACAAAGTGTCGTCTGATCCGTAGGAAAGGGCGAATTAGAGTCATTTGTTCCAATCCACGACATAAACAAAGACAACGATAACCTTTCTAAAAAAAAAAGAATTTTATAAAGTAAAAGCTAAATTCAAAAAAGAGAATAATGAGAAAAACAAAAAAAATCTATGTTAACATGAAATGGATATATCCATATCTCTCTCACTTTTATTTATAAAATGATCAAATATGGCAAAAACGATACGAAGATATAGTTCATTTAGATTTAGGAATAGACGCATTCGTTCGCGTAAGAGTGCACGGAAAATACCCAAAGGAATTATTCACGTTCAAGCAAGTTTCAGCAATACCATTGTTACTGTTACAGATGTAGGGGGTCGGGTGGTTACTTCGGCCTCTGCCGGCGCTTGTGGATTCAAGGGTAGAAGAAGGGGGACGCCCTTTGCAGCCCAAACCACCGCCGAAAATGCTATTCGCACAGTAGTAACTCAAGGTATGAACCGAGCTGTTGTCTTAGTAAAAGGTGTCGGTCGTGGCAGAGATGCGGCATTACGAGCTATTTGTAGAAGTGGTGTGCGGTTGCATTTTTTACGAGACCGAACCCCTTTACCACACAACGGGTGTAGGCCTCCTAAAAAAAGACGTACGTAGAAAAAAAAATGGAACACCCCCAAAAAAGATGAAAACTATTCATCCCTCGAGTATGGTGATGGTGTGCACTTTATCTTGATTCTGTAGACGGAATCAACTCCACCTAAGCTCGATCGGCCCTAGTTAGCGCAGAATTATTATTACTGATTTTCAAAAAAAAACATTTTTAAGATAAGAGGTACATTGTGAAAAGAGAAAAGAACGTCCGATTCGACCAAAAGAACTTCCAGTTTCCAGAATGGCAATATGTTGCGTATACTCACTTAGAAAACGGACTTCGGTGTGGTAGATTTGGCCTGGCTCCTCTAACAAATGAGCAATGTCAGTTGCTAAAAAATGCAGTGCGACAGACTTTGTTGACGGAGATACTTTGTGCGCGCTTTACTCGTGCGAAAATGAAAAACTCATCGAACCATTTGATGAACATCGTTGGAATTGAGGAATCGATCCCGGAAATTTTACATAATTTGAGCCAAATACAATTAAGGGGTAATTTGGAAGATTTAGCTGGCCATGGCCCCTTGGTGGCTATTCTCGATGTACACGGGCCCATAACCGCAATGGCCGTGGATATCGAATTCCCACCCGGGATTGAGGTAGTTGATGAAAGTCACCACATTGCGACCATAACGAAACCCATTCCGTTTTTTGTAGAATTACAGATAGAAATCCATTCGGGGGAATCGAACCGCGAAACGCCTGTTCCAGATGAAGAAGGTTATTCGATCGACGCAATCTTCAGGCCCATTCATAAAGTAGATAGTAGTATCTACTCCTATGAATCGGAAGGAGAAAGTTTCCAAAGCCTTTTTCTAGAAATTTGGAGTGAGCCTCCAAGCGAGCCTTATGACGCACTGTCGCAAGCTGTGAAGAAAATCTTTCATCTTTTGACTATCATTTCGCAGCCAGAATATGTCGATTCGAAAGAATTAGACAACGGGATTCATTATGGTAGATTTTGCCTGGCTCCTCTAACGACAGCGCAATCTAAATGGATACAAACAGCATTCCGCCAGGCTTTACTTACCCAAATATCGGGTGAATGGAACCGCGAAACGCAAGTTAGCGATGAAGAAGGTGATTCGAGAGACCCCATCTTCACGCCAAAAGTGGAGAGTACGATTCAATCCTCTGAATATCAAGGCGTACCGTTCCAAAGGCTTTGTATAGATATTTGGGCAGGGGGTGAAATAGATCCTCCGGAAGCTTTTTGGCAAACTTCGGCGAAAATCATTGAGCTTTTGATTATCTTGTTGCAGACCGACGCAGCAAACAAAGAGTACTTTTAAACCAAAATGGAGCAGGCCAAGGAAAGGGAAAAGAAACACCAACCAGGCGGACCTGGTTGGGACGAAGGGCTCTCTCTTGGATGGATCAATCACTGGGAAATAGCTCGTAAGAGCATAATTTCTCTGAATAACGAAACTCTTTTGCTCGTGAATCTACTGCAAACGCAGTACAGGACTTACAAGTCGATTGGCGATCCGATACTCCAAGAACTAAGAGCATCTATCAATAAACTTAAAAATATAAAGAACCTTCAAAAGGGATACACTGAGCAAAAGATCCTTGTGAAGTCTATAGTCGAAGAAATAAAAGCATCTCTCGATAAACACGAAAAAGCGTGTATGGGGTCCCAATCTTCCCTCAACTGCAACAAAATCTACATTTCATGGAAGGACGTCGAGATAGCCAGCTTCGAGGAATGGTTGCTTACACTGGAAAAGGATAGTGTAAAAAAAAGGAAACCGGAAGATCTAGATAAGCTATTTGCATACATGCAGTATAATACGACCGAGAGGAAAGAAAGAAAGGACGAAATCTCGCGAGAAGAGAATGAGCGAATGCGTAAACGTCGGGAAAAAAGAGACAAACGGAAGCAGAATCGAAAGAAAGGAAAGGACGAAATCGATAGTTAATTTTTAGATCTTTTTGAAATGAAACTTTTGGTCTCTCCAGAGTAGTCGCTTGAAGGCGAGCGACTACTCCTTGATTTCACAGTTGAATCATTACTTAATTGAAAAAAGACCTAAAGTGAGGGATTTCTCAATAGGTAATGTTGCTCCAATACCCAACCAAAGGGCCACTGCAGTACCAACCAAAAAGACGGTTGTGGCTACTGGCCGACGAAAGGGATTTTGGAATTTATTAACGTTTTCTAAAAAGGGTACTGTTAATAATCCCGCAGGTACTGAAACCATTAAAAGAACACCCAATAACTTATTGGGTACTGTACGAAGTATTTGAAATACGGGAAAGAAATACCATTCAGGTAAGATTTCCAAAGGAGTTGCAAATGGGTCCGCGGGTTCCATACGGATCCCTGCGTCCTTGCATTACATTTAGGATGAGGAATAGGCATCCTCAGACCTGCTTTTTCCATATCTCTCGTTATTTGGGACCCTATCCACCTCTTTGGGTTTCTATTGAATCGAGAAATAGGTTTGATTGTCTATCTTTTTGATAGAATATGAATAGATAAGTATAGGGCATCCTCCGGATAATTCAAATCGAAGCAATTGGATGTCCGACCCGGGCCTAGATGACATGACCGATCAACAGAAATACTCCAGCACTCAACCTTTGTCATATATTCCATACATCATACTAGATAGATATCATATTCATGGAATACGATTCACTTTCAAGATGCCTTGGTGGTGAAATGGTAGACACGCGAGACTCAAAATCTCGTGCTAAAGAGCATGGAGGTTCGAGTCCTCTTCAAGGCATAATATCCAGAATGCTCATTGAATGAGCAATTCAATAAGAGATCTCGTATCGAATCGGTATATCAAGAATCAATACCGATTCGATACGAGATCTTGGTGATCTTCTCTATCTAATGAATGGGGAGTCCACTTTGAAATCGTCCGCCCTGCACCCACCCCCCGAGTATATGCTTCAACAGGAATAACACAAGGGTAGATTGATAGAATAGAAAACTCTGGTAAAATGCCCGCCCGTAGCCCAGCGGATAAAGTACATAGTCCGTTTTAGGGATTAGCGCCTTACCTTACTCCATTCAGTGACTTTGGCACTGGACGTTCCCAAAATGGGTACTATCCGGTCGGGTGAATTCAATAATATACGCCTGTTGGCATTCCAACCCTCCTTCTCCTTTCAGGGCCTATCTGAAAGAGAATCCAGTACTTCTTGGTCCTAAATCTCTGAATAGGACGAACCGCCCCGTGGATATCTTTGCTTCGGCACAAAAGAATTCGAATGAAGCTCGGTCAACTGGAATGTGTATTATTAGGGGATCTTCCAATTGAGAAGATCCATCGACCTGAGACGAAGAGAAAGCTCTATCTCTTTGAGTTAGTTATTCAGTTAAACCGATGATTCGTTATTGGAATTGTTCCGTGGACCTTAGCTCCACGGAACAATATGGAAGAAAGAGGCCTTTCCACGACTCTACCACCCAGTCAATTCTGTTCCACTTAATCCCTATTTCATGGCCACATATCTTTCCGGCTAAGTAATGGGAAACCCTTCTCCTGTATACATGAATCCAATTTGAATTTTCATTTCATCCGGGAAAATCCATCTTTTTCTCAACAATGTCTTTGTCATTTGATCCACTAGCCTTCCGTTAGATAGGAAGAGATTTGATAAATACTGATAACTCTCAAATAGAGTCTGAGTCTTAGAACAGAAAAATCCATTAGATAATGAACTATTCGTTCTAAGCCATCTCTCGCGATGAATCAAGAATTCGAAGTGCCTTTCTTGCCTTTTCTTGATAAACCAGTGGCAAGTTGTGGAGAAAGGAAGTCTTTGGACAGTCAAAGCAAGAAGCCCTTCTTTTGAGATCTCTTCATCTGCAAAGAACTCTGGCTGCGAAAACACAAAGCCAAGAGCCTGCTCTTTGAGTAGGAAAAAGAGTGAATCCGCGGGGTCCCAAATGAATTGGCTTGCTTGAAAAAAGCCTTGTTCTGTGAAAAATCGAAATCGATTTCGTGTCGGATACTTCTTCATTATGGTTCCACTCTCCAAGAACCCCGGACCATACTTTTGAAGCTCATCATCTTGAGCTTGAAGCTCAAGAGCCTTTTGATAAAGATAGGCCTCTTCCTTTTGAAGACCTTGAAGCTCTTGAAGCCCACCCTCTTGATCTTGAGGATCTTCAAGATCTTGAAACTCTTGAAGCTCAGCCTCTTCATCTTTACGCCCAGCCCCTTCATCCTGAAGCTCAGCCTCTTCATCTTGAAGCTCAGCCTCTTCATCTTGAAGCTCAGCCTCTTCCTCTTTACGCTGAGCCTCCTCGATATCGATCCAATCAAATAGAATGAGCCAAGGGTTCCATATTCTAGGAGCCGAAACTATGTGAGTGACTAAAGGCTTCTCTAGGCCAGGGGCTGCTTCTTCTCCCTCTTGTTCAAAGATAGAACAAAATCCATCTTGCATTCTATCTAAGCTTGGTTCGGCCCGAAAAAGCAGTGTCACTTGATCATTATCAAACCGACTGCAAGCTTTTTCTGTCCCTGAGGCCACCAGAGCGCCTTCTAGTTCTAATAGGCCCTGAGCTAGATGAGAATCATTCTCAACAAGTCCATAAGAAAACATCTCCGCTTTGTCATCGGGCCCAGGTGGAGACCAAAGGTCTTGAGCGACCGATCCGGCAAAACAACTCAAAAGATAAAGAAGTATCGTTAACCTCTTCATGCTCGTTCCAAGCTCTAAGTACCATATGTACAAATAAGAATAACCGTCGTCGTTACACGACTTCTTCTTTATATATACAGAGATAGGATCTATGAGGCCTTGACTTAGAAATAGATTTTGTGCAAGAGCCCTTCCTGTCTGATAGAAAAGGATCCCGTGATCCGAAATCGAGATTGACCGGGATTCCACAGCCCAAGTTTGCCTATGAAGAGCAAATCGAATTGTATTAGTGTCTATAATGGATTTTTTTTGGGTAATACTAATCGATAGGGCCTCATTGGTAAGTGCTGCAAGATCTTGTGTGGTTATAGACCGGAATCCATTAGTATCGAACATTTCCTTTTCAAAGTGAAATCCTCTAGTATATGAAAGAGTGAAAAAGCGCTCTCGTTCTTGTGTACTAAGAAGCCTTCGTACCTTAATGCATGTATTGAATCTATTTGAAGCTATTAGAGCGGGATCCACTTTTTTGGGAAGATGAGTCGAAGCAATAACAAGAGTATTTCTAGTGGAACGTCCTTCACAATCCCCAGAGAGAGAGTTCATTAATCCGGCCAGGGTTGTCCTATCCTCCAGATCCACATCATGAATGTTTGGAATCCATAATATGCAAGGAGTCATTGCTCTTACTAATGCGAATTGAAGGGAGATACCAAGTAGGTGCCGGTCCCATTCCTCCATCCATAACTCCCACAACTCGGTCTCCGCCTCGTCCAGCTCATCCACATCATGACCCTCAATTTCGTTGATGAGAATGGACTCAGGTAAAAAATTTAACTGAGCATCAACAGAAATCCCCAAATCAATCATATCCTGAATAGCATGCGTATACTCAATACCATCAAGATCACGTCTCGTATCCATCTCAGCCTGATCCTCAATCTCGTCATCCTCACGAGTATCAGGAAGACTCCACTCCTCAATACCCCAGGAAGTGTCCTCCTCTTCCTCCACCTCCACACTAAGACTAGTATCGTCATACACATACTCCAGCTGGTCACCATAGATCTCATCCAAATGCTGGAAAAAAGGCCAGGAGGAGCGCGCTTCCATCTCTAACGTAATAAGGGGAAAGTGGGTATTTTTCGCTAGGGATTTGATCAAATAGGATCGTCCAGTTCCTATAGAACCTATCACTAAAATACCCCTAGGGGGGGATAGGTCTAAGCGGAGCGAAAAGGGTTTTTCATGAGATGGGAAATGAAAAGCATTAACCCCACACGAGGTTTTTGAATAAGTCATTGTCTGATAATGAGCAAGGAATATCCGTCTTTCTGCTAAAGAGGATGTATTGAACTCATAACCCATTAGATACTTCTTCTGAAGGTCAACTACGTGTCGTAAGTACATTTCTCCCGGTTGTTCAATCATTTGAGAACCAGAGGCATTCTTTGAACTCTGAGTCAGACTCAATAGAATTTGATCAACCCCTTTTTCTGTCGTTAAGGTGAGGGTGGAGAACTGAAGCAAGTTGCCTCTGTCGCAATCATCAATAGCCACAGAGGTCGAGAGCAAGGATTCTATTTTATCATCAATCCAAGCACCATACACCCTTTCTCTTTTTCTTATCAATGAATAGATCTCTTTACTTGTATGACTTAGATGTCTCGTATTTATCGAAAAAGTGATTCGATCGATGGGATTTGGTATGAGACTGATAAGATCGCTGATATCGATGAGATTGAGATTCCAATTAGAAAAGTTTGATTCGACCCCATAAGCGCGACCACCACCCTCTAGCATGTTGCCGACTACAGAAAGAGACTCCTTTAGTTCTTCCATAGCAACTAGAAAGAGATTCTTTAATCCGAAAGAATTCAGTTCAGATGGAGGATACCTATCCATCAGTTTTCGCAACTCAATCGTGTATGATGGAATCATCAAAGATTTGACCTTTTTGAGCTCTGTCTGTAACTCACCATAGTCTTTGGAAAGACGGGAAAGATATGTACAAACGAGATATCCAGCAACAAGAAGAAGTAAAAGGGTTGAATAGAGGAACTCCAGAACATTGGGTGATCTCAGATGTGTATGTGTCAATGGTGACTCATTATTTCGACGAATCCTTTCTGCAGACAGAGTAAGATTTCGTAAACACATCCTCGAAATCTCCCTTATCCGGTTCCTTTGTGGAAGAACCCATTTTTCCTGAAGAATTTGCCACGGTCTAATGACCCCCTGCCTAATATCATCCCTAATATCACCCAGAATATGATCAAAAAGGGATACACAATTTTGACGGATACCTAGACTGAGTATCGGCACTAGGTCTGAAAAAAGATCTAAAAATAGCAAAGTTAGATATTTGTACCCTGTCGAAGTAAGGAACCATGGCATATATGTTTGGAAGAGATTCCATTTTGAGAGAAGGGTTCGATACATCTTCGAGAGAAGAGTTCGAAACATCTGCCCTTTCTCAACGCATTTCTTTATATTTCGACCAAGATTCCGTTTTTTCCTCTTTTCGGACGGTAAATCTTTTTCAGAATATGGAGTGTGAATCAAACCCATGTTTGAATTGAAATTGAGATCTTGATGCAAGTTCTTCCTTTCTGAATCAGATAAATGAATATCTGAAAGAGGTTGAAAAGAAGTTCTTTCCAAATCGACCATTTGTCCCTCTGTTAGAGGTGTTTCAGAAATGTCGGCGATCGAGTAAAGGGCTCTATCAACTAATGGAACAGATCGAGTTGGGAAATGGAAAGATTTGCACAAGTTATACCTTTCGTCACCACTTTGTGGAAAATCGTCAGGTATGAGTATCTTAGATACCTGAGGTATGAGTATCTTAGATACCTCTGACTCGATTGGTAAAAGAGTAGCTCTCTCCCCAAAAGCATGTTTTTCGCTGCACAAAGAAAATGGTTTCTTGCGAATGAAGAAAGTATTAAGGAATTGTCCATACAAAAAATCAGAATTCTTGAAACGAGCTTTTTCCACAACAAAAGGGAAGATTTTGTTACAATAGAAGGAGAACCGATGTGGATTATTCAAGAATCGAAGTCTATTTGCTTTATAAAAAGCAGATATCAATGAACTTCTCTGAAATGCTTTCACGGGATTCATCCAATTCTCTTCATCGTCGAATAGAATTGAGAAATAGGAATCCGTGTTATCAATTGTTCCTACAATTTTGGATTTTTGGGAAGTCTCATGATCATCCAATAAGCAGGGTTTCAATTTGTTCAAATGAAGGATTTGAAGACCTATTGATTCTAACAACGGATTGCAGGGTTGATCAGTCGGACCCTTCAATTCATAGATGCGGATCTCGGACCTATGAATGGGGATATTCCCGCAACTCACAAAGAAAAAAGGCAGTAACTTCGACAACAAGGGAAGTACCTTCGACACCAAGAGAGGTAACTTCGACAACAAGAAAGGAAGTGACTTGTACAAAAAGGAACGAACTAATACGAACAAAAAGAAAAGACGTGCCTTAGGAAAATCTTGTTTGTCAATAAACACGGACCAATCAATCGAATATTGAGATTGATGGAATCGATCGAAGACTGCTTGAAAACGGCTCTTCTGCACTTGAAAACGGCTCTTCTGCACTTGAAAACGGTTCTTCTGCTCAGAAACGAAATGTTCCAAATGTTCCTGGAAAGTCTTGCCCCCCTTGGACCATTTGTCTCTATATGCGGCAGGATCCCGATTCATGGATCTCTCGATAAAAAGAAGAGGATCGAAGCTTTTCTTTCGACTCTTTTTCAAACTCGAGAAATGTCGGTTGACCGTATATTTCATTAGAGTTCTATGACTCAGAGTATCATTTCCTATTTGAGCCCCTGGAATTCCAGACTCGAAGTTGCGAGCGGATCGATTCATTAAAAAGAATCGATCCAATACCTTTCTTATGTACCCCTTCTCTTGGATGTGAATCAGATCCATTTTCGGACTATATTGATTGACTGCCCTCATTATGTTGTTGATAGCAAATACCACTCTTTTTGGATCTTCCAAATCATTCCCGCAGGAGATCCGGACCCGTTTTTTTCTGATCCTTCCATAAAGAGATTCATTCTCCTCTTCATAAAAAAGAGGAGGTAGAACCAATAAAGATTTCTTTTTCGACTCATCCCTGGAGTGGAATACCTCACTCAAGGATTGTTTTTGATCCAATCCGTAGGAATCAATAGAAAAGGAAAATCCCTTATGATACACCTGATCTGGCTCGGTTATTGATAGAGTGAATAGATCCGCCCTTTCTTCAAATCGCTCTTCTGATTCAAAATCGCGATCTAACGTGTATCCCCCCCTGCTACGGTCATGGAATAGATTCAATAAATCAAAAAATGGATTTTTTTTGAAAAATGAAATCTTCTTGGAACTGTCCACATCCAGTTCATCCTTCGGAACCCTATCACATCCCGGATCTGATGAAATAGGATAAATTGATACGGTCTTTTGTAAATACGTAATGATCTTGAATAGATTCACTATTTCTTTATTTTCCGATCGCCGGTAGGGTACAAAAGAAAGGTCTTGCTTCAACAATTTCTGATCTCTAGTGAACCTCTCAGTAGGATTCGAACTCAGATAAAGTTCTGACCATCTGTCAGAGAAAAAAGAACGAAGGGATCTTGTAGAATTCCCAACAAATTCTTTGATTTCTTCCTCTGTTCGTTCCAAGGAAGGAGAAGGATGCCAAAGAATCGATTCTTCTTTTATTTGTTGAATCTCTCTGATCAATGTGGGATATTCTGAATCCTCCAGAAACTCCAGATATTTGCTATTTTTCTCTTTGAATGAGATCTCAATCCCAGCCACGCTTTTCTGAGCTCTTTTACAACTAGAATCCCTCCTTTTTCCCATCCAGCTCCACCACCACCGCGAACCCCATCTAGATTCGGGCATGATCGACTTTTTAGTGATTGGGAGAGCCCAAGTACTCTCATTCGGATCCAGGAAAGAGCTCTCAGGGATCTTTTTTCCTTTTGGAAGATAGAGGAGCGGAAGAATCAACCTATTGATATTGGAAAACCCAATAGATTCTTCCAATGTATCATTTCTGTGTCCAATGGGATTCAGGGGTATAGGAAGAACCCCTGTCAAATAGCTCTTTTTGTTTTCGACCATATTCCGACGGCTCATCCTATACATAAGGACTACTACTACAAATAGTAGTACACGCCCGATCGTGAAATGTCGAGTCTTTCTCCAACCCCGTGAGTTGCGTGAAAGTAGGATCTTCCAAACCCGTGGGTCCAATAATTGAAAAGCACGTTCTGGGTTGAAAAAAATTTGAATCAAAGTGCCCAATGAATTCAATTTGGTCCAGGAATCTAATAACTGGTGAGAATTCTTGATCTCTCGAAGGATCCCTTTTAATTCGAGAATAAAGAATTGAAGAAATAATTTGAATTCTTGTTCATCCATAAAAAAAGAACTCCTCCTCTACAAGGTAGAAATGAGTTTTGAAAACTGAACTCTATAGGCATATTCCTCTTATCTTTCTCTACGCTAATTCGCAAAACTACTTTTGGAACAACGACTTTCATTGTTGAACTCTTTTACAACAGGAAAAAACCAAAGGCCTCTGCCCTTGCATCCCTTGGGTAGTTGGTAAATAGAAAGGGAGGGCAAAACTTTTGGTTTTTTCATGACTTTCAAAAAGATCTAAAATTTAACCGTCCTCTCCTTTCTCTTTCTTTCGATTCTGCTTGCGTTCGTCTCTTTGTTCCCGACGTATACGCATTCGCTCATTCTCTTCTCGCGAGATTTCGTCCTCTCTTTCTTGCCTCTCGGCCGCCTTATCCTGTAATTCTGCAACTAGTTTATCTAGAGCTTCCCGTTTCATTTTTTTGACGCTATCCGTTGCCAGTGTCCTCAACAATTGCTCGAAGGCGGCTATCTCGCCCTCCTTGAATGAAATGTAGCTTATGTGGCAGTTGAGGCAATAGTCGTACACCATACACGCTTTTTCGAGTTTCTCGAGAGATGCTTTTATTTCTTCGACTATAGACTTCACAAGGATCTTTTGCTCAGTGTATCCCGTTGTCAGGTTCCGGATATTCTTAAGTTTTTGGATAGATGACCTGAGTTCTTGGAGTATCGACTCGCGTATCGACTTGTAAGTCCTATAGTGCGTTTCCACTACATACACGAGCAAAAGAAGGTCCTTATTCCGGGAAATTATGCTCTCACGAGCTATTTCCCAGTGATCTACCCAGCCACGGGAGAGCCCTTCTTCCCAACCAGGCGGACCTGGTTGGTGTTTCTTTTCCCTTTCCTGGGCTTGCGCCCGCTTTCTTTCAAAGTACTTTTTTTTGGCTGCGTCGGTCTGCAATAAGATACTAAAAAGCTCCATGATTTTAGCCGAAGCTTGAAAAATAGCTTCCTGAGGATTTATTTTACTGTCTGTCCAAATATCTAGAACAAGGGTTTGTAAAGTTTCAGTTTCTCCTTCATATTCATAGGAATCAATAGTACTATCTACTTTGTGAACTAGCGTTTCGCGGTTCCATTCACCCGATATTTGGGTAAGTAAAGCCTGGCGGAATGCGGTTTGTATCCATTTAAATTGCGCTGTAGTTAGAGGAGCCAGGCAAAACCTACCATAATGAATCCCGTTGTCTAATTCTTTCGAATCGACATATTCTGGCTGCGAAATGATACTCAAAAGATGAAAGATTTTCTTCAAAGCTTGCAACAGTGCTTCATAAGGCTCGCTTGGAGGCTCACTCCAAATTTCTAGAAAAAGGCTTTGGAAACTTTCTCCTTCATATTCATAGGAGTAGATACTACTATCTACTTTATGAATGGGCCTGAAGATTGCGTCGATCGAATAACCTTCTTCATCTGGAACAGGCGTTTCGCGGTTCGATTCCCCCGAATCGATTTCTATCTGTAATTCTACAAAAAAGGGAATGGGTTTCGTTATGGTCGCAATGTGGTGACTTTCATCAACTACCTCAATCCCGGGTGGGAGTTCGATATCCACGGCCATTGCCGTTTGAGGACCTTGTAGATCTAGAAGAGCAACCAAGGGGCCATGGCCAGCTAAATCTTCCAAATTACCCCTTAATTTGATTTGGCTCAAATTATGTAAAATTTCCGGGATCGATTCCTCAATTCCAACGATGTTCATCAAATGGTTCGATGCGTTTTTCATTTTCGCACGAGTAAAGCGCGCACAAAGTATCTCCGTCAACAAAGTCTGTCGCACTGCATTTTTTATCAACTGACATTGCTCATTTGTTAGAGGAGCCAGGCCAAATCTACCACACCGAAGTCCGTTTTCTAATTGAGCATACTCCACATATTGCCATTCTGCGAAGTGATTTGGGTTCGACATCTCGAAGCCAAAGTACTTGTCGTTTGGCATCTTGAATCTTAATTTCTTGTCCTTTTTGTCGTCTCTCATACTCTAATTTTTCATTTTGTTCTTAAAGATCATATTTCTATTTGTTTAGAAGTAGATCCAGTGGATTTGGAAGGAAATAAGTTTCTTTTCTGTGGATTGGAGTCGTGATTTACGGAAAAGTTTTGAGTTGAAATAATACAGATTAGGGCCGATCGAGCTTAGGTGGAGTTGATTCCGTCTACAGAATCAAGATAAAGTGTACACCATCACCATACTCGAGGGATGAATAGTTTTCATCTTTTTTGGGGGTGTTCCATTTTTTTTCTACGTACGTCTTTTTTTAGGAGGCCTACACCCGTTGTGTGGTAAAGGGGTTCGGTCTCGTAAAAAATGCAACCGCACACCACTTCTAAAAATAGCTCGTAATGCCGCATCTCTGCCACGACCGACACCTTTGACTTAAGACAACAGACCTTGGGTAGTTGGTTGGGTAAATAGAGAGGGAGGGCAGAGGCCTTTGGTCTCTCAGGAGTAGTCGCTTGAAGGCGAGCGACTACTCCTTGATTTCACAGTTGAATCATTACTTAATTGAAAAAAGACCTA